ATACTTTTATCGACGCTGACATAAGTTAATGGTGGAGTACATAAGACGCGTTACCCACCATGCCGGGCGTTCACTCCAGCGGGTCACTGGTTCTCTTTTTTTCCTTTTCCTTTCTGTTGACATTTCACAGTGCGCGCAATCTATTGGAATAAGGTGGAACATATCCTCTGCTTGAAGTAATACCGTATAATTAATATAAGACTTTGATCTATGAATAACATAACTGATATCATGAGCATAATAGTGAAAAATTTCTCCTAACTTATCATGATTCATATAACTCGGTTTTTTACCGTAAACCCCCCCTACCCCCCCAGCACTCCTGAGATAGTATTGAATCCTGTAAACCCCCCGGAACCAGGAAGATATCTGTCAGTGCTTAATTTCCAAAAAAGTTGTTTATAATATTATAATATTGCAAATGTTAACGTAGCTTAACTAAAGCATAACTTTGAAGATGTTAAGATAAGCCCTAGAAAGGCTTCGTAAACATAAAAGCTTGGTCCTGACTTTTCTGTCAGCTTTAACTAAATTTACACATGCAAGTATCCGCATTCCCGTGAGTAACGCCCTATAGTCTTCCACCCGAAAACAAGGAGCTGGTATCAGGCACAATTGTATTTAGCCCATAACGCCTTGCTCAGCCACACCCCTAAGGGAATTCAGCAGTGATAAATATTAAGCAATAAGTGAAAACTTGACTTAGTTATAGTTATATTAGGGCCGGTCAAACTCGTGCCAGCCACCGCGGTTATACGAGAGGCCCAAGTTGACAGCTATCGGCGTAAAGCGTGATTAAGGATAATTAAAAACTAAGGTCAAATATTTTCACTGCTGTTATACGCATATGAAAACATGAAAATCACCTACGAAAGTGGCCTTAACATAACCTGAATACACGAAAACTATGGAACAAACTGGGATTAGATACCCCACTATGCATAACCGTAAACTTTGATAAAACAATACTTTTTTATCCGCCAGGGGACTACAAGCATGAGCTTAAAACCCAAAGGACTTGGCGGTGCTTTAGACCCACCTAGAGGAGCCTGTTCTAGAACCGATAATCCCCGTTAAACCTCACCCCTTCTTGTTATTTACCGCCTATATACCGCCGTCGTCAGCTTACCTTGTGAAAGAACAAAAGTAAACAAAAACGGTTTAACCCAAAACGTCAGGTCGAGGTGTAGCGAATGAAGGGGAAAGAAATGGGCTACATTTCCTAATATAGGAAACAACGGAATATATTCTGAAATATACATATGAAGGAGGATTTAGCAGTAAATGGAAAACAGAGTGCTCCGTTGAAACTGGCCCTGAAGCGCGCACACACCGCCCGTCACTCTCCCCAAACCTATTTTATCTTATTAAATAAAACACTATATCGGTGCAAGGGGAGGCAAGTCGTAACATGGTAAGTGTACCGGAAGGTGTACTTGGAAAATCAGAACGTAGCTAAAATCTTAAAGCACCTCCCTTACACCGAGAAGATATCCGTGAAAATCGGATCGCTCTGCCACCCAACAGCTAGCCTAACAATCAAATTTCAACCTCCCAATATTAATAACCCCTAACATTTAAATAGTAATAAACTTAAAACATTTTCCCACCTGAGTATAGGAGATAGAAAAGGAACATTTTAAAGCTATAGAAAAAGTACCGCAAGGGAACGCTGAAAAAGTAAGTGAAAAAACTCAGTAAAGTAATAAAAAGCAGAGATTACACCCCGTACCTTTTGCATCATGAATTAGCAAGTCCATATTAAGCAAAAAGTATTCTAGTTTAACTTCCCGAAATTAAGTGAGCTACTCCAAGACAGCCTTTAAATAGGGCAAACACGTCTCTGTAGCAAAAGAGTGTGAAGAGCTTCGAGTAGAGGTGATAAACCTACCGAACTTAATTATAGCTGGTTGCTTAAAAAACGAATATAAGTTCGGCCTTTATTTTTCTTTATTTACCAACGATATATAAATATCTAAACCACAAACAAGAGAAAAATAAGGAGTTATTCAAAGAAGGTACAGCTTCTTTGAAACAATAAACAACTTTACAGGGCGGATAAAGATCATAACTAATTAAGATAAATATCCTAGTGGGCCTAAAAGCAGCCACCTAATAAGATAGCGTTAAAGCTCAAACATTATTCTATCAATAATAACGAAAACTGTATCGCATTCCCCCAAGTCTATTAAGCTATTCTATTTTCAATAGAAGAAATTATGCTAATATGAGTAATAAGAGATATCTCTCCGGGCACAAGTGTATTTCGGAACGGAAAATTCCACCGAAAGTTAATCGAACCCAACAAAAGAGGGTATTGAAACAAAAACAGATAACTAGAAAATACTTCAATATATAACCGTTAATCCTACACTGGTGTGCACCCACGGAAAGACTAAAAAAAANGAGAAGGAACTCGGCAAACATATAATTTAAGCCTCGCCTGTTTACCAAAAACATCGCCTCTTGATTAATCAATATAAGAGGTCCCGCCTGCCCTGTGACTTAGTGTTTAACGGCCGCGGTATTTTGACCGTGCAAAGGTAGCGCAATCAATTGTCTTTTAAATGAAGGCCTGTATGAATGGCATAACGAGGGCTTAACTGTCTCCTTTTTTCAGTCAATGAAATTGATCTTCCCGTGCAGAAGCGGGAATAAAAACATAAGACGAGAAGACCCTATGGAGCTTATAAACGCAAGAGTAGATCATGTCACTTGATCTTAATATAATAAGATCTTAAACCAACTGACCCCTACTCTAATGTTTTTGGTTGGGGCGACCATGGGATAAAACTAAACTCCCACGAAGAATAAAAACACAATATTTTTCAATTTAAGAACAACAGTTCTAAAAAACAGAACTTCTGACTTTTATTGATCCGGCCTAGGCCGATTAACGAACCGAGTTACCCTAGGGATAACAGCGCAATTCTCTTTTAGAGTCCCTATCGACAAGAGAGTTTACGACCTCGATGTTGGATCAGGACATCCTAATGGTGCAGCCGCTATTAAGGGTTCGTTTGTTCAACGATTAAAGTCCTACGTGATCTGAGTTCAGACCGGAGTAATCCAGGTCAGTTTCTATCTATGATATGATCTTTTCTAGTACGAAAGGACCGAGAAGAAAAGGCCTCTACTCTAAGCAAGCCTTTCCCCTATTTAATGAAGACAACTAAATTAAACAAAGGGGCATGAGTCTTTATAAGCCAAGATAATGCTGTTTAGATGGCAGAGCCCGGATAATGCAAAAGACCTAAGCCCTTTTTACAGGGGTTCAAATCCCCTTCTAAACTAATGCTTATAAATCTATTAACAATTATTATTAACCCCTTAATTATACTTATTTTTATTCTTTTAGCCGTAGCACTTTTAACTTTAGTTGAACGTAAAGTATTAAGCTATATACAACACCGAAAAGGACCTAACATTGTCGGGCCTTACGGATTATTACAACCTATTGCAGATGGACTAAAATTATTCACCAAAGAGCCAGTCTGGCCTTCAATATCATCCCCCTTTTTATTTGTATTTACTCCTATCATAGCATTAACCCTTGCACTCACTTTATGAGCCCCAATTCCTCTACCCTTTACCATAACCGACTTAAACCTAAGTATCTTATTTATTCTAGCAATTTCTAGCCTCACCGTATACTCAATTTTAGGGTCAGGCTGAGCATCTAACTCCAAATACGCTCTAATCGGGGCATTACGAGCAGTAGCCCAAACTATTTCCTATGAAGTCAGTCTAGGTTTAATTCTCCTTAGTACTATCATTCTTGCTGGGGGCTTTACACTGCAAACTTTTACTACAGCCCAAGAAAACATTTGACTTATTATTCCCCTCTGACCTTTAGCCGCAATATGATATATTTCCACTTTAGCAGAAACCAACCGAGCCCCCTTCGATCTTACGGAAGGAGAATCAGAACTAGTCTCTGGATTTAATGTAGAATATGCCGGAGGACCATTCGCATTATTTTTTCTAGCAGAATATGCTAATATCCTATTAATAAATACTCTTTCCGCTATCATTTTTTTAGGAACTTCCCTATCACATTTAATTCCAGAACAAACCACATTGAATTTAATAATTAAAACTACTGTACTATCAGTTATTTTTCTCTGAGTCCGTGCTTCATATCCTCGATTTCGATATGATCAGTTGATACACCTTATCTGAAAAAATTTTCTCCCTTTAACACTCGCCCTTATCATTTGACACATGGCCATACCACTTGCTTTTGTAGGTCACCCTCCACAAATTTAGGAGTCGTGCCTGAATTATAGGGTTACTTTGATAGAGTAAATCATGAGGGTTAAAATCCCTCCAACTCCTTAGAAAAAGGGGACTTGAACCCCACCTGAAGAGATCAAAACTCTTAGTGCTTCCACTACACCACTTCCTAGTAAAGTCAGCTAAATAAGCTCTTGGGCCCATACCCCAAACATGTTGGTTAAAATCCTTCTTTTACTAATGAACCCCTACATTTTGACAATTTTTTTATTTACTTTAGGCCTAGGGACCATAATAACTTTCACCAGCTCTCACTGGTTATTAGCATGGATAGGTTTAGAAATTAATACCCTGGCAATTATTCCCCTTATAGCTCAACATTATCATCCCCGGGCCGTAGAAGCTACTACTAAATATTTTTTAATTCAAGCAACTGCAGCAGCTACATTATTATTTGCAAGCATTATAAATGCTTGACTGACTGGTCAATGAGAAATCAATTATATAAGTAATCCTTTTATAATTACTTTAATTACCCTTGCTTTAGCACTAAAATTAGGACTAGCCCCCATACATGCTTGGCTCCCTGATGTCCTCCAAGGGTTAAATTTAAATACGGGCTTAATCCTTGCTACATGACAAAAACTCGCTCCATTTTCATTGCTTATTCAAATTCAACCCTCAAACTCCCATTTAATAATTTTTCTTGGCCTTTCCTCAACTCTCGTCGGGGGTTGAGGAGGTTTAAATCAGACACAACTTCGAAAAATACTCGCCTACTCCTCAATTGCCCATTTAGGCTGAATAGTATTGGTCATTCAATTTTCACCATCTATCACTTTATTAACCTTACTAATTTACTTTGTTATGACCTACTCAATCTTCACCCTTTTTAAACTAAATAATTCAACCAATATAAGTACATTAGCTACTTCCTGGGCCTACGCTCCCGCCCTCTCAGCCCTAGCTCCTATAATTCTCCTTTCTCTAGGTGGTCTTCCACCCTTATTAGGCTTTCTTCCAAAATGAATAATTATTCAAGAATTAACAAACCAAAATATAGCTACAGTAGCCACTTTAGCAGCCCTATCTGCATTATTAAGTCTATACTTCTACCTCCGGCTATCTTATGCTTTAACCCTAACGATTTCACCTAATAATTTAACAGGGACCCTTCCATGACGTCTCCGTAATTTTTCTATTACAATACCTTTAGCCATTTCATCATCAATAACAGTATGCCTTCTTCCACTATCCCCTCTTATACTTTCTATTCTCCAGTTCTAGAGACTTAGGCTAGATCTTAAACCAAAGGCCTTCAAAGTCTTAACCAAGAGTGAAAACCTCTTAGTCTCTGTATTAAGACTTACAGGATACTAACCCACATCTTCTGCATGCAACACAGACACTTTAATTAAGCTAAAGCCTTGCTAGACAGGTAGGCCTCGATCCTACAAAATCCTAGTTAACAGCTAAGTGCTCAAACCAGCGAGCATCCGTCTAACTTTCCCCGCCTAGTCTAGAAAAAATAGGCGGGGAAAGCCCCGGCAGGGGTTAGTCTACTACTTTAGATTTGCAATCTAACGTGTTTACACCTCAGGGCTATTGGTAAGAAGAGGACTTAAACCTCTGTTCGTGGGGCTACAATCCATCACTTATCTCTCAGCCATCCTACCTGTGACAATTACTCGTTGATTTTTCTCAACCAATCATAAAGATATCGGCACCCTTTATTTAATTTTTGGTGCATGAGCCGGGATAGTAGGGACTGCCTTAAGTCTGCTCATCCGAGCAGAATTAAGCCAGCCAGGCTCCCTCCTGGGAGACGATCAGATTTATAATGTTATCGTTACAGCCCATGCTTTCGTTATAATTTTCTTTATAGTTATGCCAGTAATAATTGGAGGCTTTGGTAATTGACTTGTACCATTAATAATTGGAGCTCCTGACATAGCATTCCCTCGTATAAACAATATAAGCTTTTGACTTCTCCCACCATCCTTTTTACTTCTTTTAGCATCATCCGGAGTCGAAGCTGGGGCCGGGACAGGATGAACAGTTTACCCCCCTCTAGCAGGCAATCTAGCACACGCAGGAGCATCAGTTGATTTAACAATTTTTTCCCTTCATTTGGCAGGGATTTCCTCTATTTTAGGTGCTATTAACTTTATTACAACTATTATTAACATAAAACCTCCAGCTATTTCTCAATATCAAACACCTTTATTCGTATGAGCTGTAATAATCACCGCAGTTTTACTTCTTCTATCTCTTCCTGTTCTTGCCGCGGGAATTACAATGCTATTAACAGATCGAAATTTAAATACCACCTTTTTTGACCCTGCAGGTGGAGGAGACCCTATTTTATATCAACATTTATTCTGATTTTTTGGTCACCCAGAAGTATACATTTTAATTCTCCCAGGTTTCGGAATGATTTCACATATCGTAGCCTACTATTCTGGTAAAAAAGAGCCCTTCGGTTATATAGGAATAGTCTGAGCCATAATAGCCATCGGCTTCCTTGGATTTATTGTTTGAGCTCATCATATATTCACTGTCGGAATAGACGTAGACACTCGAGCATACTTCACATCCGCAACAATGATTATTGCTATCCCCACAGGTGTAAAGGTATTCAGTTGACTAGCTACTCTTCATGGAGGTGTACTCAAATGAGAAACACCCCTTTTATGAGCCTTAGGCTTTATTTTCCTGTTTACAGTAGGAGGATTAACTGGTATTGTGTTGGCTAATTCTTCACTAGATATTGTTCTCCACGACACCTATTATGTCGTAGCACACTTCCACTACGTTTTATCTATGGGTGCTGTATTTGCTATCATTGCTGCATTTGTTCACTGATTCCCTCTTTTTTCTGGTTACACCCTTCATGAAGCATGAACAAAAATTCATTTTGGTCTTATATTCATTGGAGTAAACCTTACCTTTTTCCCCCAACATTTCTTAGGTTTAGCAGGAATACCTCGACGTTACTCTGACTACCCAGATGCATACACCCTATGAAATACTATCTCCTCAATCGGATCCTTAATTTCACTTGTTGCCGTAATTATATTTCTTTTTATTATTTGAGAAGCATTTGCAGCTAAACGTGAAGTTATAACAGTTGAACTCACTACAACTAACGTTGAATGACTTCACGGCTGCCCACCGCCTTATCATACTTTTGAAGAACCAGCTTTCGTTCAAGTTCGACTGTCATAACATTATACTCTACGAGAAAGGAAGGAATCGAACCCCCGTATGCTGATTTCAAGACAACCACATAACCACTCTGTCACTTTCTTGCGAGACACTAGTAAAATAATTACTCTACTTTGTCAAGGTAGCATTGTAAGTTAAACTCTTGCGTGTCTTTTATATGGCGCACCCTTCCCAACTGGGATTTCAAGACGCAGCTTCCCCTGTGATAGAAGAACTCCTCCATTTTCATGACCATGCCCTAATAATTGTATTTCTTATCAGCACATTAGTACTTTATATTATTACTGCAATAATTACCACAAAGCTTACAAACAAATATCTGCTTGATTCCCAAGAAATTGAAATTATCTGAACACTTCTTCCTGCCATAATTTTAATTTTAATTGCCCTACCATCATTACGAATCTTATACTTAATGGATGAAATTAATGAACCCCACCTAACCATTAAAACAATAGGACATCAATGATATTGAAGCTACGAGTATACTGATTATGAAGAACTAGCATTCGACTCTTACATAATTCCAACACAAGACCTCGCCCCTGGTCAATTCCGTCTTTTAGAAGCAGACCACCGAATAGTAATTCCAACTGAATCTCCTATTCGAGTTTTAGTTTCTGCAGATGATGTCCTTCATTCATGAGCAGTTCCTAGCCTAGGGGTAAAAATAGATGCAGTACCTGGACGGTTAAATCAAGTTGCATTTATTGTACCTCGCCCAGGAGTATACTACGGCCAATGTTCTGAAATCTGCGGCGCAAATCACAGTTTCATGCCTATTGTAGTAGAAGCTGTTCCCTTACAACATTTCGAAAACTGGTCCTCTTCAATACTCGAAGATGCCTCGCTAAGAAGCTAAACAGGGCTTAAGCATTAGCCTTTTAAGCTAAAGAATGGTGACTCCCAACCACCCTTAGCGAAATGCCACAACTTAACCCAGAGCCATGATTTTTAATCTTAGTATCTTCTTGAGTAATTTTTCTAACCTTAATTCCACCAAAAATCTTATCCCATTGCACTCCAAACGAACCTAATAGCCAGGGTGCAGAAGAAATAAAAGTAGGAGCCTGAAACTGACCATGACATTAAACCTTTTTGACCAATTTCTAAGTCCTACACTTCTAGGTATTCCTTTAATTGGATTAGCATTATTACTGCCATGGCTTTTATTTCCTAAATCACGCCTTCGATGATTAAATAGCCGTCTCATTCAGTTTCAAAATTGATTTGTTATTCGATTTACTAATCAACTCTTTCTTCCTATTAATCAAAAAGGGCATAAATGAGCTGCTCTACTTACAGCTTTAATACTATTTTTAATTAGTTTAAATATGCTAGGTTTATTACCCTATACATTTACACCAACCACCCAACTCTCAATAAGTATAGCATTTGCCGTTCCTATTTGACTAGCTACAGTTCTCATTGGATTCCGAAATCAACCTAATGTAGCATTAGCACATTTTCTACCAGAAGGTACTCCAACGCTTTTAATTCCCGTACTAATTATTATCGAAACTATTAGTCTATTCATTCGACCTTTAGCTCTCGGTGTACGACTTACAGCTAACTTAACAGCTGGTCACCTTCTAATATATTTAGTTTCATACGCTGCATTTGCTCTCATCTCAATTATGCCCACTGTAGCCGCCCTAACCTCTATTTTGCTTTTCCTTTTAACGATTCTAGAAGTAGCTGTAGCTATAATTCAAGCTTATGTTTTTACCCTACTTTTAAGTCTTTATTTACAAGAAAATACTTATGGCCCACCAAGCACACGCATATCATATAGTAGACCCAAGCCCATGACCATTAACAGGCGCAGTAGCCGCTCTCCTAATAACCTCTGGATTAGCAATTTGAATACATTTCCACTCCACAATTCTTATATCTCTTGGACTAATTCTTCTGTTATTAACAATATACCAATGATGACGAGATATTATTCGAGAAGGAACATTCCAAGGCCATCATACCCCTCCTGTACAAAAAGGTTTACGATACGGCATAATTTTATTTATTACATCCGAAGTATTCTTTTTTCTAGGCTTTTTCTGAGCCTTTTATCATTCAAGCCTCGCTCCAACCCCTGAACTAGGTGGGTGCTGACCTCCTACAGGAATTACAACACTTGATCCATTTGAAGTACCACTTCTTAATACAGCCGTTTTGTTAGCCTCTGGGGTAACAGTTACATGGGCTCATCATAGCATTATAGAACGTCAACGAAAACAAGCAATTCAAGCCCTAGCCTTAACAATCGCCTTAGGCTTTTATTTCACTATTTTACAGGCAATAGAATATTATGAAGCACCTTTCACAATCGCAGACGGGGTTTACGGCTCTACCTTCTTCGTCGCTACCGGATTCCATGGGCTTCATGTTATTATCGGTTCCACCTTTCTAGCTGTTTGCCTACTACGACAAATCAAATTTCATTTTACATCAGACCATCATTTTGGGTTTGAAGCCGCTGCCTGATATTGACATTTCGTAGATGTAGTTTGACTATTTTTGTATATTTCTATTTACTGATGAGGATCGTAATTTTTCTAGTACTAACTAGTATAAGTGATTTCCAATCACAAGGTCTCGGTTAAAGTCCGAGGAAAAATAATGAATGCATTTACTTCCATAATTATAGTATACATAACACTTTGTATCATTTTAGCCCTAATCTCCTTCTGATTACCCTTAATTAATTCCGACCAAGAAAAATTATCACCCTATGAATGCGGTTTTGACCCATTAGGATCCGCTCGTCTCCCCTTTTCTCTTCGATTCTTTCTAGTCGCCATTCTATTTCTTTTATTTGACCTAGAAATTGCTCTACTTCTTCCTTTACCATGAGGAAATCACCTTCTAAATCCAACAATAACATTTATATGAGCATCCATCGTTCTAATTCTTTTAACCCTAGGCCTTATTTACGAATGAGCTCAAGGTGGTTTAGAATGAGCCGAATAAGTAGTTAGTTTAATTAAAACTTTTGATTTCGGCTCAAAAGACTATGGTTAAAGTCCATAACTCCTTAATGTTCCTTATTAAATTTGTCCTTTCATCAATATATGCCCTAGGTCTAGCAGGACTAACTTTTAACCGTAAACACCTACTTTCCGCCCTCTTATGTCTTGAAAGCATAATATTAACTTTATTTATGGCTCTTTCATTATGAGTGCTAACAATTAATTCTATAAATTTCGCGTCTTCCCCTCTCCTCCTACTAGCATTCTCTGCTTGTGAAGCAAGCGTAGGGTTAGCCCTGTTGGTTGCCACTACACGAACACACGGATCAGACCGTCTTTCAAACCTAAATCTTCTACAATGTTAAAAATTTTCCTCCCCACCATTATACTATTGCTATCAACCTGGATTACGCCCTTCAAAAATTTATGAACCACTACCCTAATACATAGCCTAATTATTGCCACATTAAGTCTTAATCTATTTTTACCCGGAACTTCAGGATGAGCTTGTCTTAATATATATATAGCGACAGATAGCATTTCAACACCCCTATTAGTTCTCACTTGTTGACTTCTCCCACTAACAATTATAGCGAGCCAAAAACATATAAACATTGAACCCGAAAACCGACAACGAATATATATCTCCTTACTAGTTACTTTACAAGTCTTGCTAATTTTAGCCTTTAGCGCTACAGAACTCATTATATTTTACATTATATTTGAAGCCACACTAATTCCTACTCTAATTATTATTACCCGTTGAGGAAATCAACTAGAGCGCCTAAATGCAGGGACATACTTCCTATTTTATACTTTAGCAGGATCACTCCCTCTCTTAGTGGCCCTTATAATTCTTCAAAACTCAACAGGAACTCTATCCTTTCTTACTCTAAATTTTATACCACAAATTAATATAGAGTCTTGATCAAACACACTCTGATGAGCCGGTTGTCTAATTGCCTTCTTAGCTAAAATACCTCTTTACGGTATCCACCTGTGACTTCCTAAAGCACATGTAGAAGCCCCTATCGCGGGTTCAATAGTACTTGCCGCAGTTTTATTAAAACTAGGTGGTTACGGAATAATACGAATAATAGTAGTTCTTGAACCTCTAACTAAAGAAATAAGTTATCCCTTTATTATTTTAGCCTTATGAGGTCTCGTAATAACAGGCTCAATTTGTTTACGTCAGACCGATCTTAAATCTCTCATCGCCTACTCATCAGTTAGCCACATGGGTCTGGTTGCCGCAGGTATTTTTATACAAACCCCCTGAGGATATTCAGGGGCCATAATCCTGATAATTGCCCACGGATTAACCTCATCAGTCTTATTCTGCCTAGCAAACACCAATTATGAACGGACCCACAGCCGTACCATACTTTTAGCACGAGGTTTACAAATTTTATTTCCTCTAATAACTACTTGATGATTTATTGCAAGTCTTGCTAATCTAGCATTACCCCCTCTTCCTAATCTAATAGGAGAGCTCATAATTATCGTTTCTCTATTTCATTGATCAACATGAACAATTATTTTAACCGGGGCGGGTACCTTACTTACAGCAGCCTACTCCTTATTTCTTTTCCTAACAACTCAACGGGGCCCTCTTCCTAATCATATAGTTTCAATAGAAACTACACACACACGGGAACACCTATTAATAGCTCTTCACCTTATTCCTCTACTTGCTCTCATACTTAACACTCAACTGATCTGAAGCTGAACTGTTTGTAGGTATAGTTTAATTAAAACATTAGATTGTGATTCTAAAAAAAGAGGTTAAAATCCTCTTGCCCACCGAGAGAGGCTCGACAGCAACGAAAACTGCTAATTTTCGTCACCTCAGTTAAACCCCGGGGCTCACTCGATAGGGCTTCCAAAGGATAACAGCTCATCCATTGGTCTTAGGAACCAAAAACTCTTGGTGCAAATCCAAGTGGCAGCTAGAATGAAACCTATGAATTATGCAATGGTAACCGGGTTCACTTTAATTTTTTTAGTACTACTCTATCCAGTATTGTCTTCCTTTTTACAAAAATCCAAACAACCGCTAATGTCTATTCAAATAGAAAGCGCCGTAAAAATAGCTTTCCTCATTAGTCTGTTCCCTTTATCTCTGTATCTATATAATGGATCTGAAGCAATAGTAACTTCTTGAACCTGAACTAATACCCACACCTTTGATGTAAACATTAGTTTTAAGTTTGACTTCTATTCCCTGATCTTCGTACCAGTTGCTCTATACGTAACATGGTCAATTCTAGAGTTCGCATCATGATATATACACGCGGACCCTTTTATGGACCGTTTTTTTAAATACCTAATAATTTTCCTAATCGCTATGATTATTCTGGTAACTGCAAACAATATATTTCAATTTTTTATTGGTTGGGAAGGTGTGGGGATTATATCGTTTCTTCTCATCGGCTGATGATATGGTCGTGCAGACGCGAACACAGCTGCTTTACAAGCTGTTATTTACAATCGCATTGGTGATATCGGACTAATCGCGGCAATAGCATGAACTGCCACTAATCTTAACTCTTGAGAAATCCCTCAAATTTTCATTGCTTCTAAAAACATGAATTTAACCCTCCCCCTTATAGGTTTTATTATTGCTGCAACTGGAAAATCCGCTCAATTTGGTCTACACCCATGATTACCCTCTGCCATAGAAGGTCCTACACCAGTCTCCGCCCTACTTCATTCAAGCACAATAGTAGTAGCAGGAATTTTTCTCTTAATTCGTATTAGTCCTCTTCTAGAAAATAACCAAATTGCCCTAACAACCTGTCTATGTTTAGGAGCTCTAACCACCCTATTCACCGCGACCTGTGCCCTGGCCCAAAATGATATCAAAAAAATTGTAGCTTTCTCCACATCAAGCCAATTAGGTTTAATAATAGTTACAATTGGACTCAATCAACCCCAACTGGCCTTTTTGCACATTTGCACGCACGCTTTCTTTAAAGCGATACTATTTCTATGCTCAGGATCAATTATTCATAGCCTTGATGGTGAACAAGATATTCGAAAAATAGGTGGTCTCCATCATCTTGTTCCATTTACCTCTACTTGCTTAATCATCGGTAGCCTCGCCTTAACGGGTGCCCCTTTCTTAGCCGGTTTTTTTTCTAAAGATGCAATCATTGAGGCACTAAACACCTCAACCCTAAACGCCTGAGCCCTAGCCTTAACACTTATTGCTACTTCATTTACAGCCGTCTATAGTACTCGTATAATTTATTTTGTTTCCATAGGAAATCCACGATTCAACGTCCTTTCCCCTATCAACGAGAATAACCCCGCTGTAATTAACCCAATTAAACGACTAGCATGAGGAAGCATTTTAGCTGGTTTACTAATTTTTTCCAATATTTGTCCCTCAAATATTCCTGTAATAACTATACCTCTAACCCTTAAAATAGCCGCCCTAGTAATCTCTATCTTGGGTTTTATCGTTGCTATTAAACTGGCTTCTCTAACTACAACACAACGTGACATTAAACCAATTCTTAATTCACACCATTTTTCAGCCATAACAGGATATTTTCCCCACATAATACATCGCCTAAATCCTAAAAATAGCTTATATTTAGGATTACTAATTAACCTAATCTTAGACATAGCATGATTAGAAAAGGTTATACCAAAATCCATCTCCAAATCCCACCTTTTACCTACCAATGCTCTTGAAAACATACAACGAGGTGTCATTAAAATCTATTTAACCCTATTCCTGCTAACAAGTCTAATTGGATTATTTATTATACTATATTAAAATACTTAAATTCGACAAAATACCTAACCTAATGGCCAGTTCACGCGTTAATTCTAATACCACAAACAAAGTAACAAATAAAACTCACCCTCCCAACACTAATAATCAACCACCTCAAGAATAAATTAAGCCTACTCCACTTGCATCTCCTCATAATACATACATTTCACTACTCTCTCGTAACAAACCCACATCTGAACTTCCACCATCTCAAAAAATTAACCATCCCACAACTACCAAAACAACATAAAAAACCATAGAGCTCAAGACAGATTCATCTCCTCAACTCTCTGGAAAAGGATCTGCTGCAAGAGCAGCTGAATATGCAAATACTACTAATATTCCTCCTAAATAAATTAAGAATAAAATTAAAGATAAAAAAGAACCACCAAAACTTGCTAAAACACCACACCCTGCTGCCGCAACTACAACTAGTCCCAACGCTGCAAAGTAAGGGGAGGGATTAGAAGCTACCGCCGCTAACCCTAAGATTAATCCAAACAAACATAAGTAAACTAAATAGGTCACAGTTTCTACTAGGATTTTAACCAAGACCAGCGACTTGAAAAACCACCGTTGTATTCAACTACAGAAACCTACATGGCGCCAACACGAAAAGATTATCCAATAGTAAAAATTTCAAACGAAGCCCTAGCTGATCTACCAACCCCTATCAACATTTCTGTATGATGAAATCTTGGTTCACTTCTAGGCTTATGTTTAGCAGCACAAATTCTAACAGGTCTATTTCTTGCAATACATTATACTTCTGATATTTCCACTGCCTTTTCATCCGTAGCCCATATCTGTCGAGATGTAAACTATGGTTGACTAATTCGAAATATACATGCCAACGGTGCCTCCTTCTTCTTCGTCTGCCTTTACCTACACATCGGACGAGGCCTATACTACGGATCTTTTCTCTATAAAGAAACATGAAATGCAGGTGTATCCCTTCTCCTTCTTGTAATAATAACAGCATTCGTTGGCTACGTTCTTCCATGAGGACAAATGTCCTTTTGAGGGGCTACCGTAATTACCAATTTACTATCAGCGGTACCTTACTTAGGTGATATGCTAGTTAACTGAATTTGAGGGGGATTCTCAGTAGACAAACCCACTCTCACACGCTTCTTTGCAATTCACTTTATACTCCCCTTTGCAATTGCAGCTTTAACCATCGTACACATCGTTTTTTTACACGAAAAAGGCTCAAATAATCCAGTTGGAATTGAATCAAGCGCAGATAAAATTTCCTTTCACCCCTATTTCTCCTTAAAAGATGCTTTAGGCTTTGCAGTCGTATTATTTGTGCTTATCGCTTTAGCTCTATTTTCTCCTAACTTGCTTGGAGACCCAGAGAATTTTTCCCCTGCTAATCCTATAGTGACGCCTCCTCACATTAAGCCTGAATGATATTTCTTATTTGCCTACGCTATTTTACGATCTATTCCTAACAAACTCGGAGGTGTAATTGCACTCCTAGCCTCAATTCTGATTCTTATAGTAGTACCAGTTTTACACACATCAAAACACCGTAATCTTACATACCGACCACTAGGACAAATCTTATTTTGAGTTCTAGTAGCTGACGTTATAATCCTTACCTGAATTGGAGGTATACCAGTAGAGTACCCCTACGTTATTATTGGACAAATTGCATCCATTCTTTACTTCTCTATCTTCCTAATTTTTATACCAGCATTAGGACTATACGAAAATAAAACGCTAAAATTTAAATGCACTAATAGCTCAAATCAGAGCACCGGTCTTGTAAACCGGATGTTGAAGGTTAAAATCCTTCTTAGCGCTCGAAAAAGGAGGATTTTAACCCCCATCCCTGACCCCCAAAGCCAGGATTCTAAATTAAACTATTCTTCGCCGAGCTCCGCCCTATGTACTAAAGGAGTTTGTACATGTATGTATTAACACCATTAATTTATATTAACCATTTTATATAATGCTTTCCTACATAACTTAAGTAAGATAAATAAAGAATTAATACATATACAACAACTATTATACTAAGGTATACATAAAGCTATACTTTAATATTAATAATACTTTATTTCAAGAGATAATCGAAATTTAAGATCTAACAATAAACTCATTAGTAAATATATACCAGGACTCACCTATTGGTAGTTCTTCCAAATTGCGATGCAGTAAGAGACCACCATCAGTTGATTTCTTAAGGTTAACTCTTCTTGAAGGTCAGGGACAGTAATCGTGGGGGTAGCTATTAGTGAACTATTCCTGGCATTTGGTTCCTATTTCAGGGTCACTTATTGAAATCATTCCTC